CCTGTACTAACCACTCTATGGTTTGGGTCTTTAGCAGGTCTATTGATAGAAATTAATCGTTTATTTCCAGATGCCTTATCATTCCCCTTTTTTTCATTCTGATTGAATTCTTGTATTGATATGTGAAGAAATGAAGAAGATTTGAGATAAGTTATACGTAACATGGCTCCAATTATGTTACCTTTTTCTTTAGGATAGGAAAGAAGAAAGAAAAAGTATATTGAACCTCAGTGAATCTACGATATAATTTTTGGGAAAATAAAGAAAATTTGGATTTTGATCCAGTCTAGGGGTGGTTCGACGAAATTAGAACATAGAAAGAAAAAAAATACTGAGATTAGGATAGTAAGAATTCCTAGTAATAAAAAAGTTTGAAAAAATTGTATTACTTAATTATTAATATATTCTTAATATTATTTTATTAATGAACATGACTCTCTTTCTTTCTAGTTCTAGTAATTCCTAAGAATTCTATTTTAGATTCTAGTACTTCGAAGTCATTCAAATTTTAATAATGAAAAAAAAAAATATTTAAAAATTCCATTTCTAGTTAGTAACTTTTATTAATTTCTTACTATAGAATATCTATTTTTTTCTTTTCTTCTTATTTATTATTTTGTATTTGGTTCGGATTGAAAAGAAAATGAGTAGAGTTCTAAAGTGAAGTTGATTCAAAATGAAAAGGAGGTTCATGGCTAAGGGTAAAGATATAAGAATTCTTGTGATTTTGGAATGTACCTGTTGTGTTCAAAAGGGTGTCAATAAAAAATCACCGGGCATTTCTAGATATATTACTCAAAAGAATCGACACAATACACCCAATCGATTAGAATTGAGAAAATTTTGTCGCTATTGTCAAAAGTATACGATTCATGGGGAAATAAAGAAATAGATGGAACAGAATGCGTATGTAATTTTTCCAAGGAGCGGGACTTAACATATATAATACAAAAAAATCCTATTTTGGTCGGATCTTAAATGAATAATAAAAAAATAGAATTGAATTTTATAGATTATTTTATACATAAGGAATAAACAAACCATGGATAAATCCAAACAAATTTTTCGTAAATCCAAGCGATCTTTTCGTAGGCGTTTACCTCCAATCGGATCGGGGGATCGAATCGATTATAGAAACATAAGTTTAATTAGTCGATTTATTAGTGAACAAGGAAAAATCTTATCTAGACGGGTGAATAGGTTGACCTTGAAACAACAACGATTAATTACTATTGCTATAAAACAAGCTCGTATTTTATCTTCGTTACCTTTTCGTAATAATGAAAAACAATTGGATAGAGCGGAGTCGATCCCTAGAACTACTAGTCTTAGAACCAAAAAGAAATAGATATATTCCTCAAAACTCGAATTGGAACTTAAGCTCAGATTCATGTTTTGCTCGAAAAACCCTAGAATCCATATTTCATTCTTGTGTTATAAAAAAGTAAAAATGGGGAATAAATATTTTTTATTGAAAGATGTTCGTTTATTCCTATTATTCAAATCTTCATTTATTTTTCTTCTATCTTCCCGGAGTTCATTCTCCGGGAAATTCTGTTTCAATTATTCTTGTTTCTTGTATAATAGATTCTATTAAGATTCTTTTATTCCTTTATTTGATTTGTATTTTATTGGAAATCATATCAAAAAAATTCTTATTTGATAAGGCTATTTGCGCAAGTATTTTACGATTCAGAAGCAATTGTCTCTTGTACAGATTTTTTCTGAATTTGCTAGAACTATAGAATACCCTATCCTCACGAGTTACTGCATTTATACGAGTGATCCACAAACGACGAAAATCTCTCTTTTTCCTGCTCCTATCTCGATGAGAGGAAACCAAAGCTCTCATTCTTTGTTGAGTAATCGTTCGAGTCAGTCTTGAATGAGCCCCTATAAAGGTTGATGCAAATAAACAAATTTTTTTTCGACGTCTCCGAGCTGTATATCCTCGTTTAACTCTAGTCATTGAATCAAATGAAACTTTCTTGAATAACTAATTGATTTCTCTCAGTCATCCTTTTCCTCCGGTCTATTAATAACAAAACGAATTCTTCCGATATATAAGATATAAATTCCAATGGCTTTTGCTACTATGACCTTCCCGACCACGATTTTTTCTTTCTTCCAGGCATCTCGCCTGGAAAAAATGCTACTAAATAAAAAAGAAAAGAATAGGGGGTTCCCTCGTTTCTATGGCAACTTATGAAACGGTGAGGTTCTCTCTATACACCGGAGCCTCTTCTTTCATTTCATAAAATTTTATTGTGAACTTGTATAGTTCACACTCTTTGGCTCTACCCATTTATTTTTCAATTAGAATTCTTTTTACAATTCTAATTAGAATGTAATAAATAGTCCTTTTCACAAAAAAGCTATCCATAAAGTGACGGCATTGAATTATGAAAGTTGGCTGGGTAGCTTACCCTATTAGTCCGTTTTTTCAAGAATAGGAGCATAACCTTTTTGCTTCTTATAAAACTATTTCCTCCGCTTAATGGATAACTATTTGCTACCAATTACCAATGGAGAATTGCTTCTCATCTCAAAATATCAAACGGAGTGATTGGATTTGCACCAATAGAAACCATAAATTCCATAACATAACAAACATAATCATAATAGGTAGATGATAGATCTTCCTTTTTAGATATTAGAAAAGAGTCAATTAAATGTCCATCTTCCACTCTATCTATTCTAGTGGTCGTAAATAATTTTTTTTTTCATTTCTTCAAACTCATTATCTGAATTGAACGAGTCGCACATACACCCTAGTACATGTTCCTCGACGCTGAGGACATCCTCGAAGAGCGGGAGATTTCGTGACATTTCTTATTGGCTGTCTTGCGTTTCTAATAAGTTGTTTAATGGTTGGCATGTGGTGTCTATAAAATCTCATTCTAAATAGAATAGAGTAGGTTGGTTTAGATCGATCTTAACCTGATGATTGATGATTATGAATGATTTCTATTCAATAGAAAATCACGGAAAATTCAAATTTTTAAATGTAATTTTAGATTTATACGAAATCCCCGGTATTTTCATTTTCGACCGCTACAAGATCAACGATGCCATGAGCTTGGGCTTCTGTTGCTGACATAAAAACATCCCTTTCCATATCTTCGGATATAACCCATAAAGGGTTGCCCGTTCTTTGTACATAAACTTTTGTGAGGGTTTCGCGAAGCTTCAATAGTTCTTCTGCTTCCAGGATAAATTCCCCTGTCTGTGCTTCATAAAAAGAACTAGCAGGTTGGTGAATCATAACCCTGATGATATTAATCATGAACGGTTTTTCTATCTTGTACGATTGGGTTAAAGTAAGGGAAGGGTGGGTAAATAAAAAAAAGAGAATTAAACAACCGTACGGGCATCTTTTGTACATTGCATACGGCTTTGCAATGGAATTTGTTTTTCGATCAAATTTCTTCTATCGACTATCGAAAAGAAGAAATAGAACCCATCCGATCCAAATTGTTAAATGATCCATTTACCATCCTTCCTTTCGTAGTAGGAAAAAAATACTATGATGGTTCTGTTGCTTTATCTATTTATTTCGTCTGTGGTTTAGCAATCCCAAAGTTTTTTTGATACGATCCAAGAAGGAGAAAATTACTTTTTCCTCTTTATCTTATAACATAAAGATAAGAAAGAGACTTCTGGTGTGGAAGAAAAAGGGTTTGTAACGCTGAAATTTACTCTTGACACATAAGATCAAATTAGGAATAACTCTTCTTTCATACTACTTTCTCGATACAAAATTTCGTTTTTATAAAAAAAACAATAATGGTTTGTTCATATCGAAGTCGAAGTGCCATGCTATTATTACTTATTCTTTATTGAATTCACATTCGATATAGTGAAGGCATAGTCTTCTTTTTTCTCATCTTAGATAAAAATTCATTGGCGCCAAGCGTGAGGGAATGCTAGACGTTTGGTAATTTCTCCTCCGACCAGAATGAAAGATCCCATTGAAGCGGCTAATCCCATGCATATTGTATGTACATCCGGTGACACAAATTGCATGGTATCATAAATGGATATTCCTGATATTACCCATCCGCCTGGAGAATTTATAAACAAAAAAAGATCTCTAGTATCATCTTCTATATTGAGATATACCATGATACCAACAAGTTGATTCGAAATCTCGCTATCAACCTCTTGGCCTAAAAAAAGTAATCTTTCTCGATGAAGTCGGTTGATTAGGGCAAAATTGTATCCCTGAGGAACCGTACGTGCACCTTTGGATGCATACGGTTCGAAAGAATTGTGAAAAAAATCAATGTGTTGATTCCAGTCCTATTTCTTTTTTTTTTACAGAGGTTTTGGCCTCCTTTCCTATATTCTCTAATGTAGAAAAGAAAAAAGAATTTTCTGAACTTATTGAACTAACTTCTCATTGATGTATTGTTTCATCGAAATTCAAATAACGATGTAATTTTCTTGTTCCTGAATGGGCCCTCTCAATTCTTTTAGGTTCTTGTTCTACTCCGGGGGAAGATTTGCCCGAATTCCATTTGTGCATATAGGGCAAAAGGTTTTAGTACTACTTATTTTTTTTCATTCATTTCATACCTTTCCCTAAACTATGAATAGTTTATGATACAAGTGGTAATCGTGTAAGAATCTCAAATTTATTTCATAGAATATATTCTATTTCATTACTAATTCATTTCAAAATTTATTAATTCGATTTAGATTTTTTTTTCTTTTTCCTAGTGAATCTTTCTATTACTAAATTTAGACTTCTATTCTATTACTTTACTCTTAACATTCCAAAAAATTGGTATTCTCTGAACGGAGCCTGGATACTTTCTTTTATCAGTCTAAGTAAACCATAAATTAGAATAATTGATAATATTGATTGTCAATAGGAATCATTGTGCTTCACGCTCCGAATTATTGATGGTTAAATTATGAAAATATTGAATAATATCTATTGGATTGGGCAAAAAATAAAATACTCGATCGGGGGAGATAACGGGGAAATACCATATGACCAATATGTATGACAAGTCGCACTATACGTCAACCCAAGCTGCATCTTCCTCTCCAGGACTCCGAAAAGGAACTTTTGGAACACCAATTGGCATTAAAAGAAAGAAAAAATAGAAAGAAAAAAAATGAAGTATTATATTTTACTTTAATATGGAAACGTAACAATGGATTTATTGTCTACTTCATTTTTTTTTTCTTTCTATTTTTTCTATATTCTATCTATATTCTATTCTAATAGAATATTCTAATTTTATAGATAATAGATAAAATTAGAATATATCTAAGTCTATAGATATAGACTGGAAGATTCATAGAGGAAGACAGAATTAATAAAGAATTATCTATGCATTCTTTTCCACAAAAACCTCCCCTCCCATTGCGTATTGGTACTTATCGGGTATAGAATAAGATATGTTTCTCTTTTTTCTCCTAAAAAAAATAAAGGAATACAAATAAATATTAATACTTTTCCTATAAAAAATATACCGAACAGGTGAAGTACACGGTCTAGTCTTTTCCAATGCGATAAAGTTACATAATGTCTATTTATTTTTCAGAAAGGGGTATTTACATGGGTTTGCCTTGGTATCGTGTTCATACTGTTGTATTGAATGATCCCGGTCGATTGCTTTCTGTCCATATAATGCATACAGCTCTAGTTTCTGGTTGGGCCGGTTCAATGGCTCTATATGAATTAGCGGTTTTTGATCCCTCTGATCCTGTTCTTGATCCAATGTGGAGACAGGGCATGTTCGTTATACCCTTCATGACTCGTTTAGGAATAACCAATTCATGGGGGGGTTGGAGTATTTCAGGAGGAACTATAACGAATCCGGGCATTTGGAGTTATGAAGGCGTGGCAGGGGCACATATTTTGTTTTCTGGCTTGTGCTTCTTGGCATCTATCTGGCATTGGGTTTATTGGGACCTAGAAATATTCTCTGATGAACGTACGGGAAAACCTTCTTTGGACTTGCCCAAGATCTTTGGAATTCATTTATTTCTCTCAGGAGTGGCTTGCTTTGGCTTTGGCGCATTTCATGTAACAGGCTTATATGGTCCTGGAATATGGGTGTCTGATCCTTATGGACTAACTGGAAAAGTACAATCTGTAAATCCAGCGTGGGGTGCGGAAGGGTTTGATCCTTTTGTTCCGGGGGGAATAGCTTCTCATCATATTGCAGCAGGTACATTGGGTATATTAGCGGGTCTATTCCATCTTAGTGTCCGTCCGCCTCAACGTCTATACAAAGGATTGCGCATGGGTAATATTGAAACTGTGCTTTCCAGTAGTATTGCTGCTGTTTTTTTTGCAGCTTTCATTGTTGCTGGGATTATGTGGTATGGTTCAGCAACTACCCCAATCGAATTATTTGGCCCCACTCGTTATCAGTGGGATCAGGGGTACTTCCAGCAAGAAATATATAGAAGAGTTGGGGCCGGACTAGCCGAAAATCTGAGCTTATCGGAAGCTTGGTCTAAAATTCCCGAAAAATTAGCTTTTTACGATTACATTGGTAATAATCCGGCGAAAGGGGGATTGTTCAGAGCAGGTTCAATGGATAACGGGGATGGAATAGCTGTTGGGTGGTTAGGGCACCCCGTATTTAGAGATAAAGAAGGGCACGAACTCTTTGTACGTCGTATGCCTACCTTTTTTGAAACATTTCCGGTAGTTTTAGTAGATGGAGACGGAATTGTGAGGGCCGATGTTCCTTTTAGAAGGGCAGAATCCAAATATAGTGTTGAACAAGTAGGGGTAACTGTTGAATTCTATGGTGGCGAACTAAATGGAGTCATTTATAGTGATCCTGCTACTGTGAAAAAATATGCTAGACGTGCCCAATTAGGTGAAATTTTTGAATTAGACCGGGCTACTTTGAAATCCGATGGTGTTTTTCGTAGTAGTCCAAGGGGTTGGTCACTTTTGGGCATGCTACGTTTGCTTTGCTTTTCTTTTTCGGACACATCTGGCATGGCGCCAGAACCTTGTTCAGAGATGTTTTTGCCGGTATTGATCCAGATTTGGATGCTCAAGTAGAATTTGGAGCATTCCAAAAACTTGGAGATCCAACTACAAAGAGACAAGCAGTCTGATACAAAATTCCTTTGCCATCTTTTGCCTCTATTTTTTTTTTTTTTCTTATTTTATTTTAGTATTTAGAATATTTCAATTTCGATTTAGATAAAGTATTTAGTCTTTCTATTTCTAATTTTGATTTTCAATATGAATTCTTAATTGAATCTATTATGTATTTCATATTCAATATTTCCTAATATCTTTTATTAGAAGAATATAGAAAAATGAGAAAGAGAATATAATTGATTGAATAGTCCTAGTAAATTAGAAATTTAAATTTACAATTTATTTAGTAAATGATCCAAAATGAATAGGTGTGGAAGCTATAATTGTAAACCACGATCGAATCTATGGAAGCATTGGTTTATACATTCCTCTTAGTTTCGACTTTAGGGATAATCTTTTTCGCTATCTTTTTTCGAGAACCACCTAAAGTTCCAACTAAAAAATGAAATGATTTTTCATTCTTTCCATTGAAGTAATGAGTCCCCCAATATTCATATGGGAGGCTCGTTACTTCAACTAGTCCCCGTGTTCTTCGAAGGGATCTCTTAATTTTTGAGAGGGTTGCCCAAAAGCGGTATATAAGGCGTACCCAGTAAAACTTACAAGTAAACCGGATATGAAGATGGCGACTAGGGTTGCTGTTTCCATTTTTTTTTTTAATTTCAAGATCACAATATCACAATGGATCGCGATAATGTCGTTTATTTACAAATACAACGGAATGCTATACAAAGTCAACAGATTACAACCCATGATGAAAGAGGATTTATGGCTACAAAAACTGCTGAGAGTAGTTCTAGATCTGGTCCAAGACGAACTGACGTAGGGAGTTTATTGAAACCATTGAATTCGGAATATGGAAAAGTAGCCCCAGGGTGGGGGACTACACCACTTATGGGAGTCGCAATGGCTCTATTTGCAATATTTCTATCTATTATTTTAGAAATTTATAATTCATCAGTTTTACTGGATGGAATTTCAATGAATTAGTTCATAAAAACTAGGACTTCCTAGCTTTCTTAATGCTTAAAATACTTAAACTTAATTAAAATTACTTAAGACTTGGATTTATAGACCATTCTGGTAGTTCGATCGTGAAATTTATTTGTTTCGATATTTCATTTCCGGAATATGAGCGTGTGACTTGTTATAATTGATCCTATTTATAATACAGAGAATGGACCTGTCATCTCTATCAAGATGATTCTACCTCGTCAGATATTTCTTCTAGTCTCTGGAGCACGGACTATACGGACTATATAGAATAGATCAAGAAAAAAAAAATATTGAAACTATGATTCATACCTATTATTCAGACCTCGCAACCGGACTAAAAAAAAAAAGGAAATAAGTCTTTTCTAAATCAAACAAATTTTTCCTTCAGATTTCTTTTGACCAAAAGAAAAATATTTCTTTAGATTTTGTTGAGTTATTACATTCATTGAATAAGTGATGATCAAATGGTTTTTACTCGGAGAACCTTTGAGTTTAGCTTTGGTTTTTTGAAATCATCGTGGTTCTAGTATGAATCTGAGGTTTCAATTTATTCATAGGGTCTCAACAAGAGAATTCCTATTAAAAAAGTAAAAAAAAATAGGGAAGAGAAGATTCAAGAAGCCCGGTCACGATTAACATAAAGAAAAATGGATGAGCCAACTTGAGATTTTATTTCTTGACATATCATCACAAAGAAGAGATTCCGGATTTTTCTTACTTCGCTTGGTATCTTTGGGTCAAATCGAGTCAAGAGGCTAAGCTCCAAGAAGTTTAAAACTCTCTATTCCATATCTGTTGAAACCAGTATTTGTGTGTTTTGCCTTGAGCCGTACGAGATGAAATTCTCATATACGGTTCTCAGAGGGGGAATCTTTCTTGGGTTACCTATCTCAATAAAGTATATGATTGGTTCGAGGAACGTCTCGAGATTCAAGCGATTGCAGATGATATAACTAGTAAATATGTTCCTCCTCATGTCAACATATTTTATTGTTTGGGAGGGATTACGCTTACTTGTTTTTTAGTACAAGTAGCTACGGGTTTTGCTATGACCTTTTACTATCGTCCAACTGTTACAGAGGCTTTTTCCTCTGTTCAATACATAATGACTGAGACCAACTTTGGTTGGTTAATTCGATCAGTTCATCGATGGTCAGCAAGTATGATGGTTCTAATGATGATCTTGCATGTATTTCGTGTATATCTTACGGGTGGGTTTAAAAAACCCCGCGAATTAACTTGGGTTACAGGGGTGGTTCTGGCTGTATTGACCGCATCTTTTGGCGTAACTGGTTATTCCTTACCTTGGGACCAAATTGGCTATTGGGCAGTCAAAATTGTAACAGGCGTGCCTGAGGCTATTCCTATAATAGGATCCCCTTTGGTAGAATTATTACGTGGAAGTGCTAGTGTGGGCCAATCCACTTTGACTCGTTTTTATAGTTTACATACTTTTGTATTGCCTCTTCTTACTGCTGTATTTATGTTAATGCACTTTCTAATGATACGTAAGCCAAGGTATTTCGGGTCCTTTATAGAGAAGACAGATCATAGATATTTGTAATTTCTCATATCGGGGAGGAACAAGAGTCTTTCATTGCTACAAATATGGATTATTTAAAAATAAGGCATGTTATATTTGGATATTTTTCTTCAACTATGAAGTATTTTATTGTTTATTTGATACGAATAGTTCAAGTATATTTTCCTAAAAGAGGATGGATTATGGGAGTGTGTGACTTGAACTATTGATTGGTCCATGCAGATATATTCTTTTATCTGCCACGTTGGAATTCACAACCCAATGTGTCTCCGCATCCAACCATCATGTAAGTACCCTTATGTAGCATAGGATAAGGCCAATTCGCTTGAGGAGAATCTTTTCTATGATCATACTCGAATCATGTGATGCATGAAAAGGCTCCGTAAGATCCCTAGAATAAGTGATGTGGCATGATCCATGATCCAATGTTTTATCTATTCCACTTTGTTTGATTTTTTTTTTTTTTTTTTTTCATTTTTTAGAATTTAGAATTCTACTAATAAGTATTTCGTATTAATTTGATGGCAATCTTAGTAAGTTTTTTATAGTATGTAGATGCATTCATTTCCTCTGCATCTACCCTGATCTACGATACTATCGGAGTAAAAAAAGGGATCTAAGGAAGAACAGAGGCTAGACTTTATTAGTAACAAGTAAAAACTTTGTATTTTTTTATGTAAGAAAATCTATATGTTGTGGGGATAAATACCAACCAAAAGATATGAGACAATCCAAAAAGCATTTGATCCTGATCAAATTTGTAAGCCTACTTGGATATTGAGCATTTCCTTGTCAGAACTGAATTCTTTGCAATGAATCGAATCGTTGCAATTCAGGGAATTGAAATTTTATAAAGATTTTATTACATAGAGTTATTCTACATTATATATGTAGATATGCATGAAATATAGATTTCCTATGGATCTTTTTCTGTAATTCTTTGTGATTCTTGCTCGAGCCGGATGATCAAAAATTATCATGTCCGGTTCCTTTGGGGGATGGATCCACAAAAATTCACCTATCCAAATAACAAAGAAACCTGATTTGAATGATCCTGTATTAAGAGCTAAATTAGCTAAAGGGATGGGGCATAATTATTATGGAGAACCCGCATGGCCCAATGATCTTTTATATATTTTTCCAGTGGTAATTCTAGGCACTATTGCATGTAATGTGGGCTTAGCAGTTCTAGAACCATCAATGATTGGTGAACCGGCGGATCCTTTTGCAACTCCGTTGGAAATATTACCCGAATGGTACTTCTTTCCCGTATTTCAAATACTTCGCACAGTACCCAATAAGTTATTGGGTGTTCTTTTAATGGTTTCAGTACCAATAGGATTATTGACAATACCTTTTTTGGAGAATGTCAATAAATTTCAAAATCCATTTCGTCGTCCAGTAGCTACAACAGTCTTTTTGATCGGTACCGCAGTAGCTCTTTGGTTAGGTATTGGAGCGACTTTACCTATTGAGAAATCCTTAACTTTAGGTCTTTTTTAAATTGATTCAACCGTGAAATATTACGACATAAGTATCTAAGGAAGATCCCCCTCTGGATCTTCCCTAGATACATTAATCTTATTATGATCTATTTTGCAAATATATGGATCGTGTCAGAGATTAAAAACTCATTATCTTCTTTTTTCTTTCTAAAAAATGAAAAAAAAAAATTCCAAAGGATTTAAAATGAAAACTTTTTCTTAGGTAAATTTATTACAAAAAGCTTCTGTAGAGTGCCCAATATTTTTTTTACATCTTCTATGCGAAAATCTTTCATTTTCATAAGATCTTCTTGACTATGACTCAAAAGGTCCAATAATGTGTGTATATTGGACCTTTTGAGACAATTATAGGTCTTGGAAGACAATTCTGATTGATCAATAAAAATATATTTTAATGGAATTACTTTTTTTTTCTTGAGATTAGTGAATCTGTCTTGAAAGAAAAAAAGGGGTAGATTCCATCTGTTTTCATTTTCCTCTAAATTCATATCCTCTTCCTCTGCATGTAGAAAAGGAATCAATAAATCAATCAAATTACGAGAAGCTTCATAAAGTGCTTCTTTAGGAGTTAGACTTCCATTCGTCCATATTTCTATAAAAAGTATCTCTTGTTTTTCATTCCCATTACCGTAAGAATGAATACTATGATTCACATTTCGAACAGGCATGGATACAATATCTATAGGATAACTTCCATCGTGAGAGTCGTTTGTGGATTTCAAACGATATCCGCGATTTCTCTTTATTTGTAATTCAATAAAAAAATCAATTGGTTCTGTCAGGTTAGCTATATGCTGTGTCGTGTCAACTATTTCTATATAAGGTGGTGAAATGATATCTTGAGCGGTTATGTATTTGGGACCCCTTACGCAAATGGATGCGGCCCTAACTCCATAGAGATTACTTCTCAATACAATTTCTTTCAAATTTATTAAAATCTCATGTACGGATTCTTCAATACCTGCTATCGTAGAATATTCATGAAGCACGTTTTCAGATGTTGCACATGTGATACATGTTCCTTCTATTTCTCCAAGTAAAGCCCTTCGCATGGCAATACCTATGGTATCGGCTTGACCTTTCATAAGCGGGGACAGAATGAAACGACCATAATAAAGACGCTTGCTTTCTACTCTTGATTCAACACATTTCCACTGTAGTGTTCGAGTGGATCCTGCTACTTCTTCTCGAACCATACTATTCTATTCTTTATGATTATTGGATCAGATCCTTGAATAATTTCTTTCTCTTGAAATCTATTGAATTCTTATTTCTACACACGTCTTTTTTTCGGGGGGCGACATCCATTATGTGGCATGGGTGTTACATCACGTACGAAACTTAATAGCATACCACTTCTGCGAATGGCTCGTAATGCCGCATCTCTTCCGAGACCTGGACCCTTTATCACAACCTCTGCTCGTTGCATACCCTGATCAATTACTGTACGAATTGCATTTAATGCAGTTGCTTGAGCAGCATAGGGTGTTCCTTTTCTTGTGCCTCTGAATCCAGAAGTACCTGCAGAAGCCCAAGAAACCACCCGACCTCGTACGTCTGTAACAGTAACAATAGTATTGTTGAAACTCGCTTGAACATGAATAACTCCTTTTGGTATTCTACGTTCATTCTTATGTAAACCAATACGTGCATTCTTACGTAAACCAATTTTTGCTATAGGTTTTGTCATATTTTATTATATCATATTCATAAGAAGAAAAAGAATAATAAGAAATCTACAGAAAGATACGGGGATATCGTTTTCATATGAAAACAAAGACTTTCTTCTTTCTTTTTACATGTACATGGGTTTTTCTTTTCAAAAGTTTTTTATTTATAAATTTAAAAAAATTAACCCTGTCTCTGTTTATGTCTCGGATTGGAACAAATTACTATAATTCGTCCTCGCCTACGAATCAGGCGACATTTTTCACAAATTTTACGAACAGAGGCCCTTATTTTCATATTTATAATTCCTTACCTTCATTCTGAATCTATATCTCTTTTTTTTTTTGAAACAAAAAGAAGTTTCTTTCATTTTTGAACTTAAAATTATATCCCCTACAAAGGGGAATGTTTAAAAGAAGGATCTAATCGTTCGAATCTTTTTTGCGAAGTCTATAAATTATGCGTCCCCTGGTTGAATCATAACGACTCATTTCAATTTTAACTCTATCTCCGGGTAGTATACGTATAAAACTGCGCCGGATTCTCCCGGAAATATAACCTAGAATTAGATCTTGATTATCTAACCGAACTCGGAACATACCGTTGGGAAGTGATTCTGTAATTAAACCCTCATGAATCAATTTTTGTTCTTTCATTCCAGGGAACCTCCCTTTAAGTATTAACTAATAGAGGAAGAGTTTTATAATTCACTTTTCCTCTCTATTTTACAAATAGTAAGTTCGAGAGAAAATTAGGATATCCCAAGAGAATTACCATATATAACACAAAATTTCTCCTCCAATTTTTTCTAGTCGAGCTTCTCGATCTGTCATTATACCTTGAGAAGTAGAAAGAATTACAATCCCCATTCCGCCTAAAATCTTAGGAATTCGTTGATAGTTGGAATAGATTCGTAGACCGGGTCGGCTGATACGCTTTAAAATTCTTTTATTTCCTTTCCCAGTCTTTCTATGTCGTAAGGTTGAAACCAAGAAATTTTTTTGACTTTCTTTATGTTTTCGAACGTTTTCAATAAAACCTTCTCGTAAAAGTATTTTCACAATGTTTTTAGTGATATTAGTAGATACTATTTTTACTCTTCCCTTTTGATCCATGTCAGCATTCCTTATAGAAGTTATTATATCGGCAATAATGTCCCTACCCATGACGAACTCTAGTTATTGGTGTCTCCTCATTTTGATATAATCAACATGCTTCTTTTTTGTTTTATTGAATTTTTTTTTTTTTTTCATTTTTAAATTAGAAAGAATTATTAGGAATTTAAAGTATATGCATGAGACACAATCTATTTCAGATATTTGAATATTCTATAGAGATAGATAGAAAATGACATATCCTTTTTTCATCTATCTACTAGTCTTACTACTATTCTTATTTAGAAGACTATAAGACTTCGGGTGCTAATGAAACTATTTTAGTAAAATTTAACTGTCTCAATTCCCGAGCAATCGCACCAAAAATCCGAGTTCCTTTTGGATTTCCTTCTTTATCAATGATAACCGCTGCATTGTCATCATATCGTATTATCATGCCGTTGTCACGTTTAAGTTCTTTACACGTGCGTACAATCACAGCTCTAATTACTTCTGATCTTTCTATAGGCATGTTGGGTACTGTTTCTTTGATTACAGCAACAATAACATCACCAATATGAGCATATCGGTGATTACCAGTTCCTATGATTCGAATACACATCAATTCTTGAGCTCCGCTGTTATCCGCTACATTCAAAAGGGTCTGAGGTTGAATCATATCATTTTTATTTGAATCTCTTATTGAAATGTAAGGGAAAAAAGAAATATTGTCTGTCCAGAGATAAAGAAATACGCGTTTTTTTTTTTTCATTCTCAATACTTCTTTACTTTTATTTACTTATCCTGAAACAATAAATTGAGTTCGTATAGGCATTTTGCATGCAGCTATTTTTATAGCTGCTTTGGCTACAGTTTTTGATACTCCACTCATTTCATAAAGTATTCGGCCCGGTTTCACAACGGATACCCAATATTCGGGAGATCCTTTGCCCGAACCCATACGTGTTTCCGTAGGTCTTACTGTAACAGGTTTATCGGGAAAAATACGTATCCATATCTTTCCACCACGACGCACATATCGTGTCATTGCTCTTCGCCCTGCTTCTATTTGTCTAGCTGTGATCCAAGCAGGTTCAAGTGCCTGAAGAGCGTATCTGCCAAAACAAATATGCTTGCCTCGGCAAGATATTCCCTTCATTCTACCTCTATGTTGTTTACGAAATCTGGTTCTTTTGGGGTTATAGTTGATGGTTTTTTATGAATTCCATCTCTACTGCAGAGCCGGACATGAGATTTTCTTCTCATCCAGCTCCTCGCGAATGAAATGATTCAAAAATATTACATATATACATGTATTTCATTCTATCAAAAGATTTTAAATTTTTTTATTGAATTTGTTACTATTAAATTATTAAATAAGGAGTTATATATATATAACTAGATAACTAGGCATATTTTTTTATATATGATGCTTCTTTCTTTTATCAATATCAAATTTGCTAAAATATTTTACTTTACCTCTATAAAATCGTGCCAAAAGTTATCCAATATATGAAATATAAATGAAATTTTTAAATTCAAAAAAAAAAAAGAAAGAAAGGGTTCGCGGGCGAATATTGACTCTTTCATCCTTCATTTATAGGGTCAATTCATGACCATTCAGAAGAAATCCATTTTTTTTTGTTCATTCCGCCATCCTACCCAGTGAATCATTAGGATTTCTTCGTTTTCAATAAAATCCTATGTAGTCACAGGTTCCATCGTTCCTATAGCTTCTCCATTAATGTTTAGGCCTGAACTCTGCAATGGAGCTTCCAACAAAATAGGTTCTTTGTTTCCGAGTAAATCTCCTCAGTTTTTCTTAACTCGAAGCTCAATTCAATTATTCATTTATTTTCTAGTATTTACAGATATTTATATATTTTTTTATCTTTAATATCTTCTTTTTATAGCTTATTAGATAGATAATAGATTCTATTATATATATAGATTAGATTCTATTCTTTTTCAATTCTTTGAATTGAATATCTTCTATTTTATTTTCTCTTTTTTATTTGTATATTTCTTTATATTTCTTATTTATTATATTTGAATCGTTTGTAATCGTAGATTTTTTATCTTTATTTCTTGATGCTTTATCACACTGCCTTTTTTATGAAGTGATTCTTCATAAACCATACATATGGGAATCATATATCATTGATATCTTTATTCTCTCTTTCTATCATCCTTCCTTTTTTTCCACATCCCCTTTTTGTTTCACAAAAATCAGATTTTTTTGTTATGAAAAGAATTTTAGTTGCTACAACTATATGATCAATTCAATCATATAGTGACTTTTTATTGGGATCTCGACAATACGAAGCAATAAGTTACTTATTAGTTTTGAGCTTATTTAATTTTCATAATTACTAAGTTTATAGTGGGGTCAGCCTGTTTTTTCAATCTCAATTCTAAAGTTTAAAGAAACAACTAACGAGTCACACACTAAGCATAGCAATTATACTAAATAGAAATATAGAAATAGTGTAAATCAAATTTTTATTCAACCTTATAGAATTATAATTGATAATTTCTTCTTTTTTTTTTAATAAAAAAAAAGAAGAAAAGAGTTTCTAAATTTGTCTATTGTTGAGCAAAATGGCGAGATAAAGAAAAGTCCATTCTTTTTATTTTCTTATTCTTGGTTTACAAATATCCAAATTTTGATGCCTAAAACTCCATAGATAGTTCTAATTGTATGAGAACAGTGATCAATTTTAGCGTGAATTGTTTGTAAGGGAACCCTGCCCTCTCTGATCCATTCGACACGTGCAATCTCTTTTCCGTCGATACGCCCTGCAATTTGCACTTGAATTCCTTTTGTACCTGTTTGTTCAGTTAATTCAATAGCTTTTTTCATTGCCTTTCGAAACGAAACTCTATTTTTTAATTGTAAAGCTATATATTCTGCAAGAATATTAGGCTGTCCATAAGGTTTTTCAATTCTTGTGATAGCAATGTTGAGTCTCCGGTGAAACTCTTTTTGTACATTCATCTGTAATTCTTCGACTCCCCGTGTTCGTCCTTCTATTAAGAAATTGGGAAATCCAATATAGATTCTGACCTGAATCAAATCTCTTCTTTTTTGAATTCCCATATAGGCAATTCCTTCGAAACCGGAGGATATTCTCTTTTTTTTTTTTACATAGTTCTTAATACAATTCCGTCTTTTTTCATCTTCTTGTAAACCCATGGAAAAAGACTTTGGTTTTGCGAACCAAAAAGAATGATGACTTTGAGTTGTTCCAAGTCTGAAACCAAGTGGATTTCTTTTTTGTCCCATATTTTTCTATTCTTTTTCCATCCATATATCTTTTTTTCTTTGAAAACAATCTTTATATGACAAGTGGTTTTTTTTATCAGATAACTACGCCCTCGAGCCCGGGGTCTTAACTTTTTCATAATAGTACCTCCATTGGCTTCAGCTTTACTAATAAAGAAAGAAGCTTCATTCAAACCCATATTATTACTAGCATTTGCTGCTGCAGAAGAAACCAATTTGAAAATTGGATACGATGCCCGATAAGGCATTAGTTCCAGTATCATGAGTGTTTCCTCATAAGAACGTCCGCGAATCTGATCAATTACTCTTCGTGCTTTGAAA